GTTAATGTAGCTTAAACATCTAAAGCAAGGCACTGAAAATGCCTAGATGAATCGCCAGATTCCATAAACACAAGGGTTTGGTCCTGGCCCTTCTATTAGTTATTAATAGGATTACACATGCAAGCTTCCGCACCCCGGTGAAAATGCCCTCTAAATCATAACTGACCTAAAGGAGCAGGCATCAAGCACACAAAATGTAGCTCACAACGCCTTGCTTAGCCACACCCCCACGGGTTACAGCAGTGACAAAAATTAAGCTATGAATGAAAGTTCGACTAAGCCATGTTAAACAAGGGTTGGTAAATTTCGTGCCAGCCACCGCGGCCATACGATTAACCCAGACTAATAGACACACGGCGTAAAGCGTGTTCCAGAAACAACCTCCCACTAAAGTTAAATCTTAACTAAGCTGTAAAAAGCCACAGTTAACACGAAAATACAACACGAAAGTAACTTTAACATCTCAACCACACGACAGCTAAGATCCAAACTGGGATTAGATACCCCACTATGCTTAGCCCTAAATCTAGATAGTTAACCTAACAAATCTATCCGCCAGAGAACTACTAGCAACAGCTTAAAACTCAAAGGACTTGGCGGTGCTTCACATCCCTCTAGAGGAGCCTGTTCTATAATCGATAAACCCCGATAAACCTCACCACCTCTTGCCAATACAGTCTATATACCGCCATCTTCAGCAAACCCTCAAAAGGAATAGTAGTAAGCAAAAGTATCTTAACATAAAAAAGTTAGGTCAAGGTGTAACCCATGAGGTGGAAAGCAATGGGCTACATTTTCTACACAAGAACATCCTACGAAAGTTTTTATGAAACCAAAAACTAAAGGAGGATTTAGCAGTAAGCTGAGAATAGAGTGCTCAGCTGAATCGGGCCATGAAGCACGCACACACCGCCCGTCACCCTCCTCAAGTACACAAATCTAAATATAACATATTAAAACAACACTCAATACAAGAGGAGACAAGTCGTAACAAGGTAAGCATACTGGAAAGTGTGCTTGGATTAAACAAGATGTAGCTTAAACAAAGCACCTGGCTTACACCCAGAAGATTTCATATTAAACTGACCATCTTGAGCCAAACCTAGCCCAAACAACAACAAACCCAACTAACACAATTTCATAAATCAAAACATTTAGTTAACTCATAAAAGTATAGGAGATAGAAATTTAACTTGGCGCTATAGAGATAGTACCGCAAGGGAAAGATGAAAGATAACCCCAAAGCATCACACAGCAAAGATTACCCCTTGTACCTTTTGCATAATGGATTAGCTAGACATAGTCTAACAAAGAGAACTTAAGCTAGACTCCCCGAAACCAGACGAGCTACCTATGAACAATCTATACAGGATGAACTCGTCTATGTTGCAAAATAGTGAGAAGATTTGTAGGTAGAGGTGAAAAGCCTAACGAGCCTGGTGATAGCTGGTTGCCCAGAAAAAGAATTTTAGTTCAACTTTAAGCTTACCTGAAAAAACCCAGAATTCAAATGTAAGCTTAAAATATAGTCTAAAAAGGTACAGCTTTTTAGAACTAGGATACAACCTTAATTAGAGAGTAAGCATTAACACTAACCATAGTTGGCCTAAAAGCAGCCATCAATTGAGAAAGCGTTCAAGCTCAACAACAAAACATACACTTAATGTCAAAAATATGCAACCAACTCCTAATTTAATACTGGGCCAATCTATTCAACAATAGAAGCAATAATGCTAATATGAGTAACAAGAAATAATTCTCCCTGCACAAGCCTATATCAGAACGGATAACCACTGATAGTTAACAACAAGATAATAATAGTCCAAACATAAACTAAATATCAATTTAACTGTTAACCCGACACAGGCGTGCAATTAGGGAAAGATTAAAAGAAGTAAAAGGAACTCGGCAAACTCAAACCCCGCCTGTTTACCAAAAACATCACCTCTAGCATTTCTAGTATTAGAGGCACTGCCTGCCCAGTGACACTAGTTAAACGGCCGCGGTATCCTGACCGTGCAAAGGTAGCATAATCATTTGTTCCTTAAATAGGGACTTGTATGAATGGCCACACGAGGGTTTAACTGTCTCTTACTTCCAATCCGTGAAATTGACCTTCCCGTGAAGAGGCGGGAATAAAACAATAAGACGAGAAGACCCTACGGAGCTTCAATTAACTGACCCAAAGAGACAAAAATTCAACCAACAGGAACAACAAATCTCCATGTGAGTCAGCAATTTAGGTTGGGGTGACCTCGGAGAACAAAACAACCTCCGAGTGATTTTAAATCTAGACCTACCAGTCAAAAGTATCACATCACTTATTGATCCAAAACATTTGATCAACGGAACAAGTTACCCTAGGGATAACAGCGCAATCCTATTCTAGAGTCCATATCGACAATAGGGTTTACGACCTCGATGTTGGATCAGGACATCCTGATGGTGCAGCAGCTATCAAAGGTTCGTTTGTTCAACGATTAAAGTCCTACGTGATCTGAGTTCAGACCGGAGCAATCCAGGTCGGTTTCTATCTATTAAACAATTTCTCCCAGTACGAAAGGACAAGAGAAATAAGGCCCACTTTACAAAAGCGCCCTTAGTGCAATAGATGATATAATCTTAATCTAAACAACTTACCTATTACATATTTAGCCCAGAGAGCCTGGGCTTGTTAGGGTGGCAGAGCCCGGTAATTGCATAAAACTTAAACCTTTACCATCAGAGGTTCAATTCCTCTCCCTAACAACATGTTTATACTTAACATCCTCTCACTAAGTATCCCAATCCTCCTCGCCGTGGCCTTCCTAACACTAGTCGAACGCAAAGTATTAGGTTACATGCAACTACGTAAAGGACCAAACATCGTGGGACCCTACGGCCTACTTCAGCCCATTGCAGACGCCCTAAAACTCTTTACCAAAGAACCCCTCCGACCCCTAACATCCTCCGTATCCATATTTATTATAGCCCCTATCCTAGCCCTCACACTAGCCTTAATCATATGAGTCCCCCTACCAATACCACATCCTCTTATTAACATAAATCTAGGAATCCTATTCATACTAGCCATATCCAGCCTTGCCGTATACTCAATCCTGTGATCAGGATGAGCCTCCAACTCAAAATACGCCCTAATTGGAGCCCTACGAGCCGTAGCTCAAACCATTTCATACGAAGTCACACTAGCTATTATCCTCTTATCAGTACTACTAATAAACGGCTCATTCACACTAGCTACTCTAATCACTACCCAAGAACATATATGACTCATTTTCTCAACATGACCACTAGCTATAATATGATTTATCTCAACATTAGCAGAAACCAACCGAGCCCCCTTCGACCTAACAGAAGGAGAATCAGAACTAGTATCCGGATTCAACGTAGAATATGCAGCAGGCCCATTTGCCCTATTCTTTATAGCAGAATATGCCAACATCATCATAATGAATAGCCTGACAACAATCCTATTCTTCGGGACATCTCACAACCCTTACATACCAGAACTCTACACTACAAACTTCATAGTCAAAGCCTTAATCTTAACAATTACCTTCCTATGAATCCGGGCATCCTACCCACGATTCCGATATGACCAGCTAATACACCTACTATGAAAAAACTTCCTACCACTCACTCTAGCCCTATGCATATGACACGTATCACTACCCATTATAACAGCTAGTATCCCACCTCTAACATAAGAAATATGTCTGACAAAAGAGTTACTTTGATAGAGTAAAAAATAGAGGTTCAAACCCTCTTATTTCTAGAATTATAGGACTTGAACCTAATCTTAAGAACTCAAAAATCTTCGTGCTACCATATTACACCACATTCTACAGTAAGGTCAGCTAAATAAGCTATCGGGCCCATACCCCGAAAATGTTGGTTTATACCCTTCCCGTACTAATCAAACCCCCAATCCTCCTCATCATCATACTGACCGTAATCTCAGGAACTATAATTGTACTAACAAGCTCTCACTGATTAACAGTCTGAATTGGCTTCGAAATAAACATACTAGCCATTATTCCAATTCTTATGAAAAAATCCAACCCCCGAGCCATTGAGGCATCCACAAAATACTTTTTAACACAAGCAACCGCGTCCATAATTCTAATAATAGGAGTTGCTATCGACCTTCTATACTCCGGACAATGAACCATGTCAAAAACCCTATGCCCCACAGCATCAGTCATAATTACTATCGCCCTAGCCATAAAACTAGGACTAGCCCCATTCCACTTCTGAGTACCAGAAGTTACTCAAGGAATTCACATGTCCTCAGGCCTAATTCTATTAACATGACAAAAAATTGCACCCCTATCAATCCTTTACCAAATCTCACCAGCCATTAATCCAAACCTACTACTACCAATAGCCATCACATCCGTCCTAATCGGAGGATGGGGAGGACTAAACCAGACACAACTACGAAAGATCCTAGCATATTCCTCAATCGCTCACATAGGATGAATGGCAGCCATCACACTATATAACCCCACGATAATAATTCTGAACCTAACAATCTATATCATCATAACATCCACTACCTTCATACTATTCATATACAACTCCTCAACAACAACCCTTTCACTATCACAAACATGAAATAAAGCACCCCTAATCACCTCACTAATCCTAACACTAATACTCTCCCTAGGAGGACTTCCCCCACTATCAGGATTCATCCCAAAATGAATAATCATCCAAGAACTCACCAAAAATGAAATAATCGTTATACCAACCCTACTAGCAATCACAGCACTACTAAATCTATACTTCTACATACGCCTCACATACGCCACAACACTCACCATATTCCCCTCAACAAATAACATAATAATAAAATGAAAGTTCGACAACACAAAAAAAATAACCCTCCTACCACCACTAACTGTAATCTCAATTATACTACTCCCAATCACACCACTTCTATCAATCCTGGACTAGGGATTTAGGTTAGACTAGACCAAGGGCCTTCAAAGCCCCAAGCAAATCACACAGATTTAATCCCTGCAAAACAACCCTAAGGACTGCAAGAATTTATCTCACATCTATTGAACGCAAACCAAACGCTTTAATTAAGCTAAGCCCTTACTAGATTGGTGGGCTTCCATCCCACGAAACTTTAGTTAACAGCTAAAAACCCTAATCAACTGGCTTCAATCTACTTCTCCCGCCGTCTAGGGGAAAAAAGGCGGGAGAAGCCCCGGCAGCGTCGAAGCTGCTCCTTTGAATTTGCAATTCAATATGATATTTCACCACGAAGCTTGGTAAAAAGAGGGCTCAAACCTCTGTCTTTAGATTTACAGTCTAATGCTTACTCAGCCATTTTACCTATGTTCATAAATCGTTGATTGTTCTCTACCAACCACAAAGATATTGGTACCCTGTATCTTCTATTTGGGGCCTGAGCTGGTATAGTAGGAACTGCCCTTAGCCTCTTAATTCGGGCCGAACTTGGCCAACCAGGCTCTCTGTTCGGAGACGACCAGATTTACAATGTAATCGTTACCGCCCATGCATTCGTAATAATCTTCTTCATAGTTATACCAATCATGATCGGCGGCTTTGGAAACTGACTAGTACCACTAATAATTGGAGCACCTGACATGGCATTTCCCCGAATAAACAACATGAGCTTCTGACTTCTTCCTCCATCCTTCCTACTTCTCCTGGCATCATCGATAGTGGAAGCAGGAGCAGGGACCGGATGAACTGTATATCCACCCTTAGCCGGTAACCTGGCCCATGCAGGAGCATCCGTAGACCTAACCATTTTCTCTCTTCACCTTGCAGGTGTTTCCTCTATTCTAGGGGCTATTAACTTTATTACAACAATTATTAATATAAAACCACCAGCTATGTCCCAATATCAAACACCCCTATTCGTTTGATCCGTACTAATCACGGCCGTACTACTACTCTTATCACTACCTGTACTAGCAGCCGGTATTACAATACTCTTAACAGACCGAAACCTAAACACCACATTCTTTGACCCTGCTGGGGGAGGAGACCCAATCCTATATCAACACCTATTCTGATTCTTTGGTCACCCTGAAGTTTACATTTTAATTTTACCAGGCTTTGGTATAATCTCCCATATTGTTACATATTACTCAGGCAAAAAAGAGCCTTTTGGTTATATGGGAATGGTTTGAGCAATAATATCCATTGGTTTCCTAGGTTTTATTGTWTGAGCCCATCATATATTTACAGTAGGAATAGACGTYGATACGCGAGCATACTTCACATCAGCTACAATAATTATCGCAATTCCTACTGGAGTAAAAGTATTCAGCTGACTCGCCACCCTTCACGGAGGTAACATCAAATGATCACCTGCTATACTATGAGCCCTAGGCTTTATTTTCCTATTTACAGTGGGCGGATTAACAGGCATCGTATTAGCCAATTCCTCACTAGACATTGTTCTCCACGACACATACTATGTAGTAGCTCACTTCCACTACGTATTATCAATGGGGGCTGTATTTGCCATCATAGGAGGCTTTGTCCACTGATTCCCCCTATTCTCGGGATACACTCTAGACGATACCTGAGCAAAAGCTCACTTTACAATCATGTTTGTGGGTGTTAATATAACATTTTTCCCACAACACTTTCTCGGACTATCCGGAATACCCCGACGTTACTCCGATTACCCAGATGCTTATACAACTTGAAACGCAATCTCCTCAATAGGCTCCTTTATTTCACTAACAGCAGTGATACTAATAGTCTTCATGGTTTGGGAAGCATTTGCATCTAAGCGAGAGGTAGCAATGATTGAAATAACCAATACCAATCTCGAATGATTACATGGATGTCCCCCTCCATATCATACATTTGAAGAACCAACTTATGTGGTCTCAAAATAAGAAAGGAAGGAATCGAACCCCCAAAAATTGGTTTCAAGCCAACGTCATAACCACTATGTCTTTCTCAATAGGGAGATACTAGTAAAAAATTACATAACTTTGTCAAAGTTAAATTATAGGTTCAAATCCTTTGTATCTCCATGGCATATCCATTCCAATTAGGGTTTCAAGATGCTACATCCCCCATCATAGAAGAACTCTTACATTTCCATGATCATACACTAATAATTGTATTCCTAATTAGCTCTCTAGTATTATATATTATTTCACTAATACTAACAACTAAACTCACGCATACAAGTACAATAGACGCTCAAGAAGTAGAGACTATCTGAACAATCTTGCCCGCTATCATCCTAATCCTTATCGCATTACCCTCTTTACGAATCTTGTATATGATAGACGAAATCAATAATCCCTCCTTAACAGTAAAAACCATGGGACACCAATGATATTGAAGTTACGAATATACAGATTATGAAGACCTAAACTTCGACTCTTATATAGTACCCACTCAAGAACTGAAGCCTGGAGAACTACGACTGCTAGAAGTAGATAACCGAGTGGTCTTACCCATAGAAATAACTATTCGGATATTAATCTCATCAGAGGACGTCCTGCACTCATGAGCTGTACCATCATTAGGTCTAAAAACTGACGCTATTCCAGGACGACTAAACCAAACAACCCTCATGGGCACCCGACCTGGATTATATTATGGCCAGTGCTCAGAAATCTGTGGCTCAAACCATAGCTTTATACCAATTGTACTCGAACTAGTCCCACTAACATACTTCGAAAAATGATCAACATCCATACTATAACCTCATTAAGAAGCTAAACAAGCATTAACCTTTTAAGTTAAAGACTGGGAGTTTAACCTCCCCTTAGTGATATGCCACAACTAGACACATCAACTTGATTCATTACCATCGTGTCAATAATTATAACACTATTCATTGTATTTCAACTAAAACTATCAAATCACCTATACCCGTCAAATCCAGAACCTAAATCCTCAACTCCGTTAAAACAATCTGCCCCTTGAGAAAAAAAATGAACGAAAATCTATTCGCCTCTTTCACTACCCCAACAATAATAGGACTCCCTATCGTAATTCTTATTATTATATTCCCAAGTATCATATTTCCCTCACCAAACCGACTAATTAATAACCGCTTAGTCTCACTTCAACAGTGATTAATCCGATTAACATCAAAACAGATATTAACAATTCATAATTACAAAGGACAAACATGAGCCCTGATATTAATAGCCCTAATTCTATTTATTGGCTCAACCAACCTACTAGGGCTCCTTCCACATTCATTTACACCCACAACACAACTATCAATAAACCTAGGAATGGCCATTCCCCTGTGAGCCGGTACAGTAGTTACAGGATTTCGACATAAAACAAAATCATCCTTGGCTCACTTTTTACCCCAAGGAACACCCTTGCCACTAATTCCGATACTCGTAGTTATTGAGACTATTAGTCTATTCATTCAACCAATAGCTCTAGCCGTACGGCTTACGGCTAACATTACTGCAGGTCACCTGTTAATTCACCTAATTGGAGGGGCTACTCTGGCCTTAATAAATATTAGTACTTCCATTGCTCTCATTACCTTCACCATCCTTGTCCTACTGACAATTCTTGAATTTGCCGTAGCTCTTATTCAAGCCTACGTATTTACATTACTAGTAAGCCTATACCTACACGATAACACATAATGACCCACCAAACCCACGCATATCACATAGTAAACCCAAGTCCATGACCACTCACAGGAGCTCTATCAGCCCTCCTAATAACTTCAGGACTAGCTATATGATTTCACTTCAACTCAACAACACTACTGACCCTAGGTATAATTACCAACATCCTAACCATATACCAATGATGACGAGACATTGTTCGAGAAAGCACATTTCAAGGCCATCACACACCCATCGTCCAAAAAGGACTACGATATGGAATAGTATTATTTATCATCTCAGAAGTGTTCTTCTTTGCAGGCTTCTTCTGAGCTTTTTACCACTCAAGCCTTGCCCCCACTCCAGAACTAGGAGGCTGCTGACCTCCCACAGGCATCATCCCCCTCAACCCCCTAGAAGTTCCACTACTCAATACATCCGTACTGCTAGCCTCTGGGGTATCCATTACCTGAGCCCACCATAGCCTAATAGAAGGCAATCGAAAACATATACTCCAAGCACTATTCATTACTATCTCCTTAGGCGTATATTTTACTCTCCTCCAAGCCTCAGAATACTATGAAACAACATTTACTATCTCAGATGGGGTATATGGCTCTACCTTCTTTATAGCCACAGGATTCCACGGACTACACGTAATCATCGGGTCTACCTTCCTTATCATCTGCTTCCTTCGCCAACTAAAGTTCCACTTCACATCTAACCATCATTTTGGGTTCGAAGCCGCTGCCTGATACTGACACTTCGTAGATGTAGTATGACTATTCCTATACGTATCTATCTATTGATGAGGATCATATTTCTTTAGTATTAATCAGTACAATTGACTTCCAATCAATTAGCTTCGGTATAACCCGAAAAGAAATAATAAATATAATACTAACTTTACTCGTCAACACAACGCTATCCGCATTACTTGTACTAATTGCATTCTGACTGCCCCAACTAAACCCATACGCAGAAAAAGCAAGCCCATACGAATGCGGATTTGACCCAATGGGATCTGCCCGTCTACCCTTCTCCATAAAATTTTTTCTAATTGCTATTACATTTCTACTGTTCGACCTAGAAATTGCACTTCTCCTTCCCCTGCCATGAGCTTCACAAACGAACAATCTATCAACCATACTCACGATAGCATTACTATTAATTTTACTCCTAGCCGCAAGTCTAGCTTACGAATGAACTCAGAAAGGACTAGAATGAACCGAATATGATAATTAGTTTAACCAAAATAAATGATTTCGACTCATTAGATTGTAGTTAACACTACAATTATCAAATGTCTATTGTATATATTAATATCTTTCTAGCCTTCATTACATCTCTCCTGGGTCTACTAATCTACCGATCCCACCTGATATCTTCTCTCTTATGCCTAGAAGGCATGATATTATCTCTATTTGTCATAATCACTTTGATCATCCTAAACAACCACTTCACACTAGCCAGCATGACCCCTATCATTCTACTAGTATTTGCTGCCTGCGAGGCAGCATTAGGCCTATCCTTGCTAGTAATAGTGTCCAATACTTATGGGAATGACTACGTACAAAACCTAAACCTCTTACAATGCTAAAAATCATTCTACCAACAATCATAATAATCCCACTAACGTGACTATCCAAACCTAACATAATCTGAATCAACTCTACAGCCTATAGCTTACTAATCAGTCTCATCAGCCTTACATATCTCAACCAACTTAACGATAACAGCCTAAACTTCTCACTTTTATTTTTCTCAGACTCTCTGTCAGCTCCCCTACTAGCATTAACAACATGACTACTCCCATTAATAATCACAGCCAGCCAATTCCACCTGTCAAAAGAAACTCTAACCCGAAAAAAACTATATATCACAATACTAATCACCCTTCAGCTATTCCTAATCATAACCTTCACCTCTACAGAATTAATTATATTCTATATTTTATTTGAAGCCACACTAATTCCCACCCTAATTATCATCACCCGATGAGGTAACCAAACAGAACGATTAAACGCAGGACTTTACTTCCTATTTTATACACTTGTAGGTTCATTACCACTTCTGGTAGCACTATTATATATCCAAAACACCTCAGGATCCCTAAACTTCCTCATCATGCAGTACTGAAATAAACCAATATCTTCTACATGATCCAACATCTTCATATGACTAGCATGTATAATAGCATTCATAGTAAAAATGCCCCTATACGGCCTACATCTCTGATTACCCAAAGCACACGTAGAAGCCCCAATTGCCGGATCAATAGTTTTAGCCGCTGTACTTCTAAAATTAGGGGGATACGGAATAATACGCATCACAACGCTACTCAACCCTCTAACAAACCAAATAGCATACCCTTTCCTAATATTATCCCTGTGAGGAATAATTATAACAAGCTCAATTTGTCTACGCCAAACCGACCTAAAGTCTCTAATCGCATACTCATCCGTGAGTCATATAGCCCTAGTTATCGTAGCAGTCCTCATTCAGACACCATGAAGCTACATAGGAGCAACAGCCCTAATAATTGCCCATGGACTAACATCCTCTATATTATTCTGCCTCGCAAACTCAAATTACGAACGAGTACATAGTCGAACAATAATCCTAGCACGAGGCCTACAAACACTACTCCCACTAATAGCTGCCTGATGGCTACTAGCCAGCCTCGCAAACCTGGCTCTACCCCCATCGATCAACCTAATCGGAGAACTATTCGTAATCATGGCCTCCTTCTCATGATCGAACATTACCATCATTCTCATAGGGACAAATATTATCATTACAGCTCTTTATTCCCTCTACATACTAATCACAACCCAACGAGGAAAAAATACATACCATACCAAAAACATCAAACCATCATTCACACGGGAAAATGCTCTGATAACGCTCCACCTACTCCCACTTATACTCCTATCACTTAAACCCAAAATCATCCTAGGTCCTCTTTACTGTAAATATAGTTTAATATAAAACTTTAGGTTGTGAACCTAACAATAGAAGTTTGAATCTTCTCATTTACCGAAAAAGTATGCAAGAACTGCTAATTCATGCCCCCGTGTTTAACAACATGGCTTTTTCAACTTTTATAGGATAGAAGTAATCCATTGGTCTTAGGAACCAAAAAATTGGTGCAACTCCAAATAAAAGTAATAAATTTACTTACTTCTCTAACATTAACCGCCATACTTACGTTATTACTACCCATCATGATAGCTAGCACTAAAGCATACAAAAACGACCTATACCCTAACTACGTAAAAACTACAATTTCCTATGCCTTCATTACTAGTATAATTCCAGCCATAATCTTCATCAACTCTGGACAAGAAGCAGTCATCTCTAACTGACACTGACTTACAATTCAAACCTTAAAACTCTCCATGAGCTTTAAGCTAGACTATTTCTCAATTATCTTTGTACCAGTAGCATTATTCGTTACATGATCCATCATGGAATTTTCAATATGGTATATACATGCAGACCCCCATATTAATCGATTCTTCAAATATCTCCTTATATTCCTCATCACTATAATTATCTTAGTGACTGCTAACAACCTATTTCAACTATTTATTGGATGAGAGGGAGTAGGCATCATATCATTTCTCCTAATCGGATGATGATACGGCCGAACAGACGCTAATACCGCTGCTCTTCAAGCAATTCTTTATAATCGTATTGGAGACGTAGGGTTTATCATGGCAATAGCATGATTCTTATCCAACACGAACACATGAGACTTTCAACAAATCTTTATTATACAATATGAAAACCTGAATACTCCACTAGCCGGCCTACTTCTAGCAGCCACTGGTAAGTCCGCCCAATTTGGACTACATCCATGACTACCGTCAGCCATAGAAGGACCCACACCTGTGTCCGCCCTACTTCATTCAAGCACAATAGTAGTAGCAGGGGTATTCCTACTAATTCGCTTCTACCCCCTTATAGAACAAAACAAAACAATTCAGACTCTAACCCTATGCCTAGGAGCTATTACAACACTATTTACAGCTATATGCGCTCTAACACAAAATGATATCAAAAAAATCGTAGCCTTCTCCACCTCAAGCCAACTTGGACTCATAATTGTAACAATTGGCATTAACCAACCTCACCTTGCATTCCTACACATCTGTACACACGCCTTCTTCAAAGCCATATTATTTATATGTTCCGGATCAATTATCCACAGTCTAAACGATGAACAAGACATCCGAAAAATGGGAGGCCTATACAAATCAATACCATTTACCACCACTTCTCTTATTGTAGGAAGTCTCGCGCTTACAGGAATACCTTTCCTGACTGGATTTTACTCCAAAGACCTAATCATCGAGACTGCCAACACGTCGTATACCAACGCCTGAGCCCTACTAATAACTCTCATCGCCACATCCCTAACTGCCGTCTACAGCACTCGAATTATATTCTTCGCACTCCTAGGACAACCCCGCTTCAACCCCATAATCTTAATCAACGAAAACAATCCCCCACTAATAAATTCAATTAAGCGCCTATTAGTTGGAAGCATCTTCGCAGGATACCTAATCTCCTACAACATCCCTCCAATAAATATTCCACAAATAACCATACCCAACCATCTAAAACTAATAGCCCTTGCTGTAACCATTACAGGCTTTATCCTAGCCCTAGAACTTAACCTAGTAACTAAAAACCTAAAGTTCAACTATCCATCTAACTTTTTTAAATTCTCCAACCTACTAGGCTATTTTCCAATTATCATGCACCGCTCCCTGCCACTAGCCAACCTCAACATAAGCCAAAAATCTGCATCAATACTGCTAGACACCATCTGACTAGAAAATGTAATACCCAAGACTATCTCATATTTCCAAATGAAATCATCCTCCACTGTATCAAACCAAAAGGGACTAATCAAACTCTACTTTCTGTCCTTTATAATTACAATAATCCTCAGCATCTTACTAATTAGTTTCCACGAGTAATCTCCATAATAACCAACACACCGGTAAGCAGGGACCACCCAGTAACAATAACCAACCAAGTCCCATAACTATATAAAGCAGCAATTCCCATAGCCTCTTCACTAAAGAAGCCTGAATCACCAGTATCATAAATTACTCAATCACCCGCACCGTTAAAACCAAAAATAACCTCAGTATCCTCATCCTCTAAAATATAGCAAGCCATTAAAAGCTCTGCCAACACCCCTGTAATTAAAGCTCCCAACACAGCCTTATTAGAAGACCAGGCCTCAGGATAAGGCTCAGTGGCCATAGCCGTAGTATAACCAAACACCACGAGCATGCCCCCTAAATAAATTAAGAAAACCATTAAACCCAAGAAAGAGCCACCAAAGCTCAGAACAATTCCACAACCAACACCACCTGCCACAATCAAACCAAAACCCCCATAAATAGGTGAAGGCTTTGAAGAGAAACTAACAAAGCTAACCACAAAAATAGTACTTAAAATAAATACAATATACATTATCATTATTCCTACATGGAATTTAACCATGACCTATGATATGAAAAACCATCGTTGTGTTTCAACTACAAGAACTTAATGACCAACATCCGCAAATCACACCCACTTATCAAGATCATTAACGAATCATTCATTGATCTCCCCGCTCCATCTAACATCTCAGCCTGATGGAACTTCGGCTCCCTTTTAGGAGTATGCCTTATTCTACAGATTCTAACAGGTCTATTCCTAGCCATACACTACACATCAGACACAGCAACCGCCTTTTCATCGGTAACCCACATTTGCCGCGACGTAAACTACGGCTGAATCATCCGATATATACACGCCAATGGAGCCTCCATATTCTTCATCTGCCTATTTATACATGTAGGTCGAGGCATATACTATGGCTCTTATACTTTCATAGAGACATGAAATATCGGAATTCTCCTATTATTTACAGTAATAGCAACTGCCTTCATAGGTTACGTACTACCATGAGGCCAAATATCGTTCTGAGGCGCCACAGTCATCACCAACCTACTATCAGCAATCCCTTACATCGGGACCAATCTGGTAGAATGAATCTGAGGTGGGTTTTCAGTAGACAAAGCCACCCTAACACGATTCTTCGCATTCCACTTCATCCTCCCTTTTATCATCTCAGCTCTCGCAGCAGTACACCTCCTATTCTTACATGAAACAGGATCCAACAACCCCTCAGGAATCTCATCAGACTCAGACAAAATCCCATTTCATCCGTACTATACAATTAAAGACATCCTAGGACTTCTAGTCATACTTATAATCCTCATAATTCTAGTCCTATTCTCACCAGACCTTCTAGGAGACCCAGATAACTACACCCCAGCCAACCCACTAAGCACCCCGCCACACATCAAACCCGAATGGTATTTCCTATTCGCATATGCAATCCTCCGGTCTATCCCCAACAAACTAGGAGGAGTACTAGCCCTCGTATTATCTATTATAATCCTAGCTATCGTACCGCTACTCCACACCTCAAACCAACGAGGAATAATATTCCGACCACTTAGCCAGTGTCTATTTTGACTCCTAGTAGCAGACCTATTAACTCTAACATGAATTGGAGGGCAACCAGTAGAATACCCATTCATCACCATCGGACAACTAGCCTCCATCCTATACTTCTCCATTATCTTAATCCTCATGCCCATCTCCGGAACCATTGAAAATCAACTCCTAAAATGAAGAGTCTTTGTAGTATATAAAATACCCTGGTCTTGTAAACCAGAAAAGGAGAACACTCACCCTCCCTAGGACTTCAAGGAAGAAGCTAAAGCTCCACCATCAGCACCCAAAGCTGAAATTCTTTCTTAAACTACTCCTTGCAATACTATGATCCCACCCCAACCTTCGCTATTCATATATTGCATAACATGGTACTGTGCTTGCCCAGTATGTCCTATCCTCCAACTAATATACGACATGTACATTATATGTCCTTTAATATATGCTATGTATATCGTGCATTAAGTGCTTGTCCCCATGAATATTAGGCATGTACATATATCTATAATATTACATAAGACATTATATATATATATCGTGCATATACATCGTTATTCAGCTGTTCCTCTATGGACCTCAACTGTCCGAAAGAGCTTAATCACCTAGCCTCGAGAAACCATCAACCCTTGCCTGAACGTGAATCTCTTCTCGCTCCGGGCCCATTTCAACGTGGGGGTTTCTACTCTGGAACTATACCTGGCATCTGGTTCTTACTTCAGGGCCATGTAAACCTTAACTCCAATCCTACAGTTATCTCAAATAGGACATCTCGATGGACTAATGACTAATCAGCCCATGATCACACATAACTGTGGTGTCATGCATTTGGTATCTTTTTATTTGGGGGGGTCGAGCTTGCTATGACTCAGCTATGACTTAAAAGTCTCGACACAGTCAAATATTATGTAGCTGGGCTTATTCACTATGCGGGGGCTCACACCTCACCAAGCAGGTGTTATTCAGTCAATGGTCACAGGACATACTACCTAAATCCTAAGGCCTCAACCGGACGCACATACGCGCACCCACGTATACGCACGCACACACGTACGTACGTACACCCACGTATACGCACGCACACACGTACGCATACCCACGCATACGCACACACGTACGTACGCATACCCACGTATACGCACGCACACACGTACGCATACCCACGCATACGCACACACGTACGTACGCATACCCACGCATACGCACACACGTACGTACGCATACCCGCGCACGCGCACACGCGCATACACGCATATATTAAATAAATAAATAACTAGCTTAACCAAACCCCCCTTACCCCCCGTTAACCCTATAAAGTGAATATATACCTATTAGTGTCCTGCCAAACCCCAAAAACAAGACTAAGCACACATCAGAATATAAGGCCTAAATGAAACTTATACATAATTACCAAACCCATTAGACACCAATCTTAAGCACTGGCATACAACCTGTGCTCGCGGATATCTATAGATACGATAACCCAGCTCTATCTCGTCCCTATTGAGCCATCTTTTACAACTCCATCA